TCAGGAACAGCATAGAGTTTCCCTTTTTTTAGCACACACAATTGAATGTTCAAAAAGGAATTCGCAAATCTTTTTTTGGTAGTATGATTTCTAAAATACAATGGAATTGCGTGCGTATATAGTCATAGGAGTAATCTTTAGGAAGTACATGCCAATATAGCTATCCGTCCGTATATCACATCTTTTATCATAATTGAACTTGGTGCAACATAGGTTAGGTCGCACTCTATACATAATGTCTATCTTCTATTCATATTCAATATTCAATGAAATATTCAAGCACGATGATCCTATATAGGGATATGTGCATAAGAAATAGACCCGGGCTCGGTATCCATGTATAAAAATTTCTGTTCTGGAGTTTACACTGTTCTGGGGTTTACATATACACATATATTTTCTTATAATTCTAATTGATAATGTAATAGATAATGATTAGTCGTAAATCAATTGGATTTTGCATCCATTAAGGTAATACAAATGGAGATACAAAATTAAGAGCTGTTCACTAATTCAAAGTAAGAAAAGTAAGTAAGAGTAAAAGATTAATAAGTAAATAGTTAATGAAGTAAAGAGTGAATTATTCTAAATTGCCCTGTATTTTACAGTCTGTGACCGGGGCCGGGAATCTTTTCACTTTTCTATAGAAAAGTGAAAAGAGAAGGTAAGTTTTTAAGCGACGCGTGTTTTGAGATAAAATCAATCGAAGAAAAGAATAGAAACAGGATCCAATAAAAAAGAGGAATTATTTTTTGGAAAAAAAAATAAGTACAATGGGATTCAAGATCCAAAAATAAAAGAAATTAAAAAATTCAAATCAAAACAAAATGAGGAGAGGAAAAGAAATAGAATAATAATAGAATTCTAGATTATAGAAAGAGAATATAAGTATAAATAAGTATAATTCTAGAATTTCTTTATTTCTTTATCCATTTTGGATGGAATTTGGCGGCATGGCCAAGTGGTAAGGCGGGGGACTGCAAATCCTTTATCCCCAGTTCGAATCTGGGTGTCGCCTGATCAATAAAAAAATACTTGGAATTTTTTGATCGAACTTGACGAATTCTTGCCCCGCAAAAGCATAGGCAAGGGCTAGGTCTGTTGATACTTGATTTTGAGAACCCGTAGGGCCTATAAAAGACTGTCATCTTTTTTCTCAAAATCTGGGTTCTGAGTGTGGCTCAAAGAGGTACCAAGAAATCTGAAGCAACCCAATCTTATTAATGATTGGTTTGGGCTATTCTGAATTGAATCAAATCAAAGAAATAGTGAGAATTCATTCTGGGCATCAGAACTATGAAAGTAAGAAGTCGGAAATCTTGGTATCCAAAGGTTCCTAAGAGACACTCCGTTTTGGTTACTAAGGTTGAAGAAAGGATTCTAAAAAAGACTATAAAGACTCCCTAATTATTTTACAATAGAACTTTCTTAATATTGAGGTAGTGTCTACTCATTCTGTCTGCGATGAAATTAGATTGGATAGGCTGATGGGAATTTCATTTAATAATTGTGGCAAAGAACTGAATATATTTTGTATCCAGACTCACTAGAGGCTCTGAGTGCTGCTCATAAATTTCATCAGAATGGTTGAATGGCTCTTCTTTCTATTTGTATATTTTCTTTTTTTTTCAATTCTTTCTATTGAAATAGAAAGAATTGGAACTTTTTATGAGTGGATTCATGAAATTATTTCATAAAGAGCCGTAAGTAAGAATCCTATTTTGACTCTGCACCATTGATTCCACTATGATTATGAATCAATAATGGAATAATTCCTTGATTTCATAGAGATAGGGGACATCATTCGCATGGATATAGTAAGTCTCGCTTGGGCTGCTTTAATGGTAGTGTTTACATTTTCTCTTTCACTTGTAGTATGGGGAAGAAGTGGGCTTTAGAGCTAGGAATATTACTAATTTAGTACTTTACTGAAAAATCTACTTGTATCAATTGTGATCGTTTTGCGAAAGCTTAAAAAAACTTGATTTGCTTTAGTTTATCTATATATTATTTCTTAGATATATAAGTAGTATTATATTATTAGTATTAGATTTCTATTTTCTATTGAATCCTCTATTAAATAGTTTTCTTTTATTATTATATTCTTATTTATTATTATATTCTTATTATTTATTAATATATATTAATAGATTAGATTTCTATAATTCTCTAATATATGATATGGTATTTATATAGTATATGCCCGTACTATTCTTTCTACATTAATTCTTTCGATGGGCCCCCGGATCCATAAGCATAAGAAGAGATATAAAAAATCAGGAATTCAAGCAGTTGACTTGCAATTCTTTTGGATTGATTGAAATGCATACAAATAGGTGTATAGAAAAAATATAAAATTCGAGTGCTATTTCATTTTGATGTACGCCTAATATCTATTATTACTTAGATATAGATATCTATTGTCAATTGATCTATAGAAGAGAAAGCTTCTTTCTGTATACAATACAACTTTATGTTTTATGTACTAAGAATATGAATGAATATGAAATATTCTACAATACTCAATTGTATAGTGCGGTAGAAAGAGCTATATATAGCTCTTTCTACCACACTATATCAAATACTTCTGATTCCACATTTCATTTAAGACTTAAATAGAGTTTTAAACCCTTTCATTTCTTCAATCATTGATAAAAATCAAAATGAAGAATTCAAGTTTCATTCAAATTAATCATTTTGACTGACTGTTTTGACGTATATGATAAGTAAAAAGGCAGTAGGAACTAAAATGAACAGCGCAGTAGCAATAAGCGCAAGAATATTGACTTCCATAATCTCTTTGTTTTCTTCTTTCACAATAATTCGGGATCTAATCCCATATAGATGATAAAGTGGACTCCTATCAATTCAAAGGTATGAATTGCATCTTGATGATACTAACAATATTATGAATAACAATATCAAATCAAATCGATTTCTCGTCGCGAATTGAATAGTATAACATAGTATAACATAGGAAGATCTTTTATCCATACTCAATCTAAATTAAATAGAAAGGAAAGAAAAATAGGATTCTTTCTTGTTATTGGATCATAAATCCCATTTCATTTTCCCGCTTTTCCTTTTCTATCACCTATTTTTATACACTTATCCAATTCTTATTCCTTTACTTATATATAAAATATACATAAATATATAAAATTATGAAGTATCATATGTCCAATATTATATAGGTCATACAATATGCAAATACAAAAAAGAAACAGTAGTAGAAATTAGATGGAAAAAAGAAAAGGACGGATGAAGTATCAAAAATAGAATATTCCAACAGATTCCTTCAAAAGGGGCGTTGCTTGGTTGGTATTTTATTAGTATCCTCCTTCTTGGATTGGAACTAGAACACATACATAAAAAATGCAGTGTGCAATTTGTCTGTCGAGATAATTATGTGAAGTTCATTGTTTTGTTTATAATAAAGGAAGACAATTTGTGTCTGTATTCTCGGTCAAAATATGGGCACTCTATTCCATTTCGTTGATCACGAAAATAACAATTGAAAAGAAAAGAAGACGAGTATGGTCGCTCTTTAAATACTGAATAGAGTCTGTCTTACTCTAGTAATTAGTAAGAAGTAACGATTTGAAAAATCTACATATGTTTCTCCCTTACCAATCGGTGCTAGTATAAGAAATCAAAATTTCCATATTTGTTTGATGAGAAATGCGAAACGAAAACAAAAGAAATAAGGATTCCCCCCAGAGATTAGATTTTGTTCCCCGTCTTCCCTTTGGGAGAGATGAGTTGATCAATTCGTCGGATCGGGACTGACGGGGCTCGAACCCGCAGCTTCCGCCTTGACAGGGCGGTGCTCTAACCGATTGAACTACAATCCCAGCCATATGCATGGCATACATAGTCTTATCTTATGATTTCAAGAAGAACATTCTATTTGTCGTGTTGCAACAGAAACACGAAATATCCTATTCACATAGATAGATATGGACTTGAGTGAGAGTGGCATAGATTACTAGTAATCTATGTTTCTTGTATTTACTGTATTGCAAATGAAAAGACAAAGAATGGATGAGAAAAAATGGACTATTTTTCTTTCTTTTATACGGATCCGGGATTTCTGTTTCTAGAGGACAAATTGTTTAGATCTTCTTCATGGAGCGACGAATTCTTGGGCCGAGCTGGATTTGAACCAGCGTAGACATCTCGCCAACGAATTTACAGTCCGTCCCCATTAACCGCTCGGGCATCGACCCAGGAAGAATGCATTCTAGGTTTATTGATAATTCGTTTATTGATAATTCATGACCAACTTCCTTTCGCAGTCCGCTACCCCCAGGGGAAGTCGAATCCCCGTTGCCTCCTTGAAAGAGAGATGTCCTGAACCACTAGACGATGAGGGCATACCCGCCCCGACTGTCATCATACTATGACAATAATATGAGTAGTTTTTTGTAATTGTCAATATATATAATTAGAATCAAATGTATGACTAGATCCGAGGAGTCTTTCCTACTTTTATGTTATGATCCCATAGAATTCTTTGGATTTGATGGTTCGTTCATGAATGAACTATCCCATACTCCCATAAATATTCTATCCTAGAACTATATAGAACTCTATATTCTATATATTCTATATATGATTATGATAATATATATGTATATGATATATATGTATATGATATGAAAATGTATATGATATGAAAATCTATTCAATAAAAAAAGAGTCAAACTCTCATTTCTTTTCTTGAATTTGAACTCATTGCTTCGTTCAGCGTTCAGATGAGTTATGCCTATCGCTATCTCACACTAAGCAAAAAAGGATTTAAACATTTTCTTTTTATAAGAATTTGGTTCAGGTTATGAATCCCCCATCACATGATTCAAGAACTTGAATATATGATGGAAAAGTCAACAAAGCAAGTAGGGTTGACCTTGAAACAATTCAATGCATTTTTTTTTATTTGATTTTTTATCAAAATAGGAATCTTACCCACTTCTTCCTATATAAATCAAACTGATTGT